AAAAGATGCGGTCAATACAGCCAAAACCACACCTGTAACCCAAGTTAATTCGCGGGGTTTTTTAAATCCACCTGTAAGGTACACACGAAATACGTGAAGAATCATCATTAGAACCATCATACTAGCCGACCATCGATGAACTGATCGGATTAACCAACCAAAGTTGGCCTCAGTCATTATGTATTGAACAGATGAAAAAGCCTCTGTAACAGTCGGACGGTAGTAAAAAGTCATAGCAAAACCTGTAGCTACTTGTACTAAAAAACAAGTAAGTGTGATCCCCCCTAAACAATAAAATATGTTGACATGAGGAGGAACATATTTACTAGTTATATCATCCGCAATCGCCTGAATCTCGAGACGTTCCTCAAACCAATCATATACTTTATTGAGATAGGTAACCCAAAACCAGGAAACTCCCCTCGGAGAACCGTATATGAGAATTTCATCTCGTACGGCTCAAGCAGAAACATACAAATGTTGATTTCAACAGATATGTAATAGAAAGTTCAAAACTTCTTAGCTTAGCCGCTTGATTTACTCCGACCCAAAGATACGAAGTAAAAAAAATGGGAAATCTATTCTTTGTATTTTTTGTATGATAAGGCCTAAAAATATCAAGTTGGCTCATCCGTCTTTTTTGATGTTGATTATTACGGGCCTCTTGAATCTTCTCTTTCCTATTTATTTTTAATTTGATTTCTTGTTTTTTTTGTAATGTGTATTGACTCTTATTTAACTATTTATTTATCTTTTTTAACTATTATATATATTTGGTATAGGAATTCACTTGTTGAGATCCCATGAATCAATTGAAACTCCAGATTCATACTAGAACCACGATGATTTAATAAAGCCAAGCCTCAAGCCAAGCTAAACTCAAGGGTTCTCTGAGTAAGAACACTTTCATAATCACTTATTCAATGAATGTATGTTATGACTCAACAAAATCTAGATCTAGAAAAGGAGTTGTCCTTCGGTAAAAAAAAGTAAGTCTGAAAGAAGAAAAATCGTTTGATTTAGGAAATATTTATTTGAAATTTTTGGAGTCCGGTTTCGAGGTCCGAATATTAGTTATGAATCATAGTTTTCGTATTTCTTTTCTTGATCTATTCTATATTACACGGATTTCGTGTTCCAGATACTAGAATAATTATCCGACGAAATAGACTCATCTTGATAGAGATGACAGAACTATTCTCTGTATTATTAATAGGATCAATTATAACAAGTCACACACTCATATTCCGGAGATACCGAAACAAATAAATTCCACGGTCGAACTACCAGAATGGTCTAGAAATCAAAGTTTGAAGTTTAAGTAAAGTAATTTTTTTTTTTTTAACTAATACTTCATAGTTCTTATTAAAGTTAACTCATTGCAATTCCATCCAGTAAAATGGAAGAATTATAAATTTCCAAAATAATAGATAGAAATACCGCAAATAGGGCCATAGCGACCCCCATTAGTGGTGTAGTCCCCCAGCCCGGAGCTACTTTACCATATTCCGAATTCAGTGGTTTCAATAAATTCCCTACGGTAGTTCGTCTTGGCCCAGATCTAGAACTATCCTCAACGGTTTGTGTAGCCATAAATCCTATTTATTTAATCATTGGTTGAGATCTGTTGACTTTGTATACCATTTCGTTGTAGTTGTAAATAAACGATCTTATTATAGATCCATTGTATTGTGATCTTGAAATTGTCTAAAAATGGAAATAGCAACCCTAATCGCCATCTTTATATCTGGTTTACTTGTAAGCTTTACTGGGTACGCCTTATATACCGCTTTTGGGCAACCCTCTCAACAACTAAGAGATCCATTCGAAGAACACGGGGACTAGTTGAAGTAATGAGTCTCCCTACCCTATATGGGAGACTCATTACTTCAACTGAAATAATGAAAAATTATTTTACTTTTTTAGTTGGAACCTTAGGCGGTTCTCGAAAAAAGATAGCGAAAAAAATTATCCCTAAAGTAGAGACTAAAAGGAATGTATAAACCAATGCTTCCATAGATTCGATCGTGGTTTACAATTATAGCTTCCACACCTATTCATTTGGCATCATTTACCATATAGTATAAAATATAAATATAAAGAAAAGGAAAAGAAAAGATAGTGATTCAAGTCAAGATTTCTTAAGTACTCTAACCCTATGTCAAATAAAAAAAAAGAGGCGAAAGATACCAGAGCAATCTTGTATCAGACTACTTGTCTCCTCGTAGTTGGATCTCCTATTTTTTGGAATGCTCCAAATTCCACTTGAGCGTCCAAATCTGGATCAATACCAGCAAAAACATCTCTGAACAAGGTTCTAGCGCCATGCCAAATGTGTCCGAAAAAGAAGAGCAAAGCAAACGTAGCATGACCAAAAGTGAACCAACCCCTTGGACTGCTACGAAAAACGCCATCAGATTTCAAAGTAGCCCGATCTAATTCAAAAATTTCACCTAATTGGGCACGTCTAGCATATTTTTTAACAGTCACAGGATCACTATAACTGACTCCATTGAGTTCGCCACCATAGAACTCAACAGTTACACCTACTTGTTCAACACTATACTTTGATTCTGCTCTCCTAAAAGGAACATCGGCTCTCACAATTCCGTCTCCATCCACCAAAACTACCGGAAATGTTTCAAAAAAAGTAGGCATACGACGTACAAAAAGCTCGCGCCCTTCTTTATCTCTAAAGACAGGGTGCCCTAACCATCCAACAGCTATTCCATCCCCGTTATCCATTGACCCTGCTCTGAATAATCCCCCTTTTGCCGGATTATTACCAATGTAATCATAAAAAGCTAATTTTTCGGGAATTTTAGACCAAGCTTCCGATAAACTTAGATTTTCGTCTAGTCCGGCGCTAACTCTTCGGTATATTTCTTGCTGAAAGTATCCTTGATCCCACTGATAACGAGTGGGACCAAATAATTCGATTGGAGTTGTTGCTGAACCATACCACATAGTTCCAGCAACAACGAAAGCTGCAAAAAAAACAGCAGCGATACTACTGGAAAGTACAGTTTCAATATTGCCCATACGCAATCCTTTGTATAGACGTTGAGGCGGACGGACACTAAGATGGAATAAGCCCGCTAATATCCCCAATGTACCCGCTGCAATATGATGAGAGGCAATTCCTCCGGGAACAAAAGGATCAAAGCCTTCCGCGCCCCATGCAGGACTTACAGGTTGTACTTTTCCGGTTAGTCCATAAGGATCGGACACCCATATTCCAGGACCATACAAACCTGTTACATGAAATGCGCCAAAACCAAAGCAAGCCAATCCTGAGAGAAATAAATGAATTCCAAAGATCTTAGGCAAATCCAAAGAAGGTTTGCCCGTACGTTCATCGCAGAATATTTCTAGGTCCCAATACACCCAATGCCAGATAGCTGCCAAGAAGCACAAACCAGAAAACACAATATGTGCCCCTGCCACACCTTCATAACTCCAAATACCTGGATTCGTTATAGTTCCCCCTGAAATACTCCAACCACCCCACGAATTGGTTATTCCTAAACGAGTCATGAAGGGTATAACGAACATACCTTGTCTCCACATTGGATCGAGAGCGGGGTCAGAGGGATCAAAAACCGCTAATTCGTATAAAGCCATCGAACCGGCCCAACCAGCAACTAGGGCTGTATGCATTATATGGACCGAAAGTAATCGACCAGGATCATTCAATACGACAGTATGAACACGATACCAAGGCAAACCCATGGAAATACCCCTTTATCAAAAAAAAACTAGACACTATGTCACTTTATTTTATCGCATTGGAATTGGAAAAGACTATACTATGTACCTAACTTTTCAGTAGATTCTGTATGAGAAAAGGTTAATATTTATTCCGTTTCATTGAAAATAAGGTAAAAATTCTGTTCGTAAGAACAAAGAGAAGCGGATCTATTCTATACCCGATAAGTACCAATACGCAATGGAAGGATTACTCCTACTTTCGGGAAACAAATACATAGATACTTGTTTATCATTCCAACGATTGATACGTTAGTTAAATTTTCTCTTTATTCATTCTGTCTTACTCTATAAACCTTTCAATCTATGTATAAAAATCTATGTATAAAATACAATAAAGAGAAAAAGAGATAAAGATGATAAAGCCATTGTTACGTTTCCATATTAACGTGAAGTATAGTACTCAATTTTGTCTTTAAATTAATGCCCGTTGGTGTTCCAAAAGTACCTTTTCGGAATCCCGGAGAGGAAGATGCAACTTGGGTTGAGTTATAGTGCGACTTGTCAGACATATTGAGTCATATGGAATTTACCCGTTTTCTCCCCCGATCGAGATATCCTCTGTTTCGCCCAAGAAATATTGTATTGAGGGAAGCATCAATCATTCGGAGCGTGAAGTGTAATTAGATCAATTTATTTATATTTGCATTTTGGGATCCATATTATCAATTAGGAGGATTTATGGTTCACTTGGAAAAATAAAAATAAAGTATTCAGGCTCCGTTCAGAAAATACCAAATTGGTAATATAATATATGTATGATTATTACTTGTATTATAAAGGATTCTTATCCTTACTATATTACTATAAGTAAGATGAGTTACTATAAGAGTGATTTCAAACGTCCAACCAATAACCAACAGAATAGCATGATGAATACATCAAATAGTTGAGTTGGGAAAAGACATGAAACGAATTGAAAAAAAAAGAAGTGGTACTGAGATTATTTGCCCTATATGTGCAAATAAAATTCGGACAGATCTTTTCCCGGAGTAGAACATGAACCTAAAAGAATTGCAAGGGCCCATTCAGGAACAAGAAAATTGCATCGTGATTTGAATATCGATGAAATAATACATCAATGAGAGAGATTAGTTCAATTTCAATAAGTTCAATAAATTCTTTTTTTTATAGGTAAGGAAGCGAGAACACATCTCATGTTTTTTGAAAAATGGAAGAAAAACGTTTTTTTTAGAAAAACCTATTAAGTTAAAGAAAAAAGAAATAGAACAAGAATCGACACATTGATTCTTTTTTCTCCGTTTCATTTTGATTTTGAACCGTATGCATCCAAAGGTGCGTGTACGGCTCCTAAAGGACTAAAGGATAGGATTTTGTCCTAATCAACCGACTTTATCGAGAAAGATTACTTTTTTTAGGACAAGAGGTCAAGGAGGAGATCTCGAATACTATTGTTGGTCTCATGGTATATCTCAGTATAGAAGATCAGACTAGGGATCTTTATTTATTTATAAACTCTCCCGGCGGATGGGTAATATCAGGAATAGCTATTTTTGATACTATGCAATTTGTGACGCCCGACGTGCATACAATATGCATGGGAATAGCCGCTTCGATGGCATCTTTCATCCTGGTCGGAGGAGAAATTACCAAACGTCTAGCATTCCCTCACGCTTGGCGCCAATGAGTTTTGATTTGAAAAAAAAAAGAAACACTATGCCTTCGCCATATTGAATATGAATAATAAGTAATAATAGCATGGCACTTCGAGTTCGATCTAAACAAACCATTATTTTATTTTATTGTTTTTTCATAACATGAGATTTTGTATCGAGATAGTAGTATGAAACAAAGAGTATTTCCGATTTGTTGATTTTATGTGTCGGGAGTACATTTCAGCGTCACAAACTTTTTTTCTTCCACACCAGAAGTCTCTTTTTGATATTCATCTTATGAAAGAGTACGAAAAAAAAATAAATTTTCCTTATTTGATCGTATCAGAAGGGAACTTTGGGATTGCTAAATCATAGATAAGATATCTATATAAAGCAACAGAACCATCATAGTATTTTTTACTCCTACGAAAGGAAGGGTGGTAAATGGATAATTCAACGATCTGAATCAGATAAATTCGATTTCTTCGATAGAATAGAAGAGAAGAATAAAGTAAATTCCGTTGCGGAGCCGTATGCAACATAGAAATGCCCGTACGGTTGTTCAATTCCATTTTCTTCTTTTTATTTTTTTTATCCTTTAATTTAGCCCAATCATGCGAGATAGAAGAACCTGTTATATCAATAACATTAGGTTAGGATTATGATTCATCAACCTGCTAGTTCTTTTTATGACGGAAGATCAGGGGACTTTTTCAGAGAAACGAGACAGATAGTGAAACTTCGCGAAACCCTCACAAAGGTTTATGTACAAAGAACAGGTATGCCTCTTTGGGTTGTAGCCCAAGACATGGAAAGAGATATTTTTATGTCAGCAACAGAAGCCCAAGCTCACGGCATTGTTGATCTTGTAGGGGCGGATCCTGAGGATTTCGAGGATTTTTTATTGTAAATCTATTTCAAACCGTAATTGAATTTTCTGTGATTTTATATTGAATATAAAAAATTGATAATTATTAATTATCAGATGAATTCTCAGGTTAAGATCGATCTAAACCAACCCATTCCATTCTAATTTCTAATTATATATACAACGTATATATAATTATACGACATGCCAACTATTAAACAACTTATTAGAAATGCAAGACAGCCAATAAGAAATGTTACGAAATCTCCCGCTCTTAGAGAATGTCCTCAGCGTCGAGGAACATGTACTAGGGTGTATGTGCGACTCGTTCAGATCATGAGTTCGAACAAATACAAATGAGAAAATTTTTCCAGTATTACTGAACGGCACCAATGAATAGAGTAAATGGAAAAGATTTTTCATATATCTATATTGTGTATTGTGTATGGAATTTATGGTTTCCATTGGTGTAAATCCAATCACCTAAATTTGAGATGAAAAGCAATTCCCCATAGGTAGTAAATAGTTATCCATTAAGCGGAGGAAATGGTATCATAAGAAGCAAAAAGATTATGCTCCCATTGTTAAAAGAACGGACTAAGAGGGTCAGCTACCTAGCCAACTTTCCTAATTAAATGCCGTTACTGTATAGATAACTCTTATTGTGAAAAGAGCTATTACTCTATAATTGATAATTGATGGGTAGAGCCAAAGAGTGTGAACTATACAAGTTCACAATACCATTTGATTAAATGAAAGAAGAAGCTCCGGTGTATAGAGAGGACCTCGCCGTTTAAGAAATAACCATAGAAACGAAGGAACCCACTTTTTTTTAGTATCATTAGAATTTATTATTTTCAGGTGAAATGCCTGAAAGGAATAAAAAATGGTGGTAAGGAAGGTTATAGTAGCAAAAGCCATTCGAATTCATATTTTATATATCGGAATAATCCGTTTTGTTATTCATCGACCAAGGGGGATAAAAGGATGGCTGAAAGAATAGAAATCAATTAGTTATTCATTAAGGTTTAATTTGATTCAATGACAAGAGTTAGGCGGAGATATATAGCTCGTAGACGTCGAACAAAAATTCGTTTTTTTGCGTCAACCTTTAGAGGGGCTCATTCGAGACTTATTCGAACGATTACTCAACAAAAAATTAGAGCTTTGGCTTCCTCTCATCGAGATAGAGGTAGGCAAAAGAGGGATTTTCGTCGTTTGTGGATCACTCGGATAAATGCAATAACTCGTGAAAAGTCGGTATTGTATAGTTATAGTATATTAATACATAATCTGTACAAGAAGCAATTGCTTCTTAATCGTAAAATACCTGCACAAATAGCTATATCAAATAAGAATTGTCTTTACATGATTTCCAACAAGATCATCAAATCAAATTCAAATAAACGAACATGTTTAAAAAAAAATGGGAATTTTTTTTCTTTTAACACCGGAACCCACTCTTCTAGATTCTAGGCCTTTTCGAACAAAAAACACATCTGAGCTTGAGTTACAATTGGAGTTTGGAGTCAATTGAGGAGTATGTCTATTTTTTTTTTCTAGGACGAGTAATTCGAGTTCGGGGGATCGACTCCGATTTTTTATTCTTAAATAGTCTCTCATTATTAAGAAAGGGTAACAAAGATAAAATACGGGCTTGCTTTATAGCAATAGTAATTAATCGTTGTTGTTTCAAAGTCAATCTATTCACCCGTCTAGATAATATTTTCCCTTGTTCACTAATAAATCGACTAATTAAACTCATGTTTCTATAATCGATTCGATCCCCCGATCTAATTGGGGGCAAACGCCTACGAAAAGATCGTTTGGATTTGCGAAAAGATTGCTTGGATTTACGAAAAGATTGTTTGGATTTATCCATGGTTTATTCCTTATCTCTAAAATTCTATTTCTTTATTTTATTTACTTCAGATCCTACCAAAATAGGCTTTGATTTGTATGCATAATGTATACACATTATTCATATTCTATATTAAAAATTAAAATTAAATATATGTTAAGCTCTTTTTTTTCTTCTTTGACTTTAAAAGAACACATGTGCTCCGTTCAATCTATTTCTTGATTTCCCCATGAATCGTATGCTTGTGACAATAGCGACAAAATTTTCTCAATTCTAATCGACCAGGCGTATTGTGTCGATTCTTTTGAGTAATATATCTAGAAATACCCGGCGATTCCTTATTGACATCATTTCGGGCACAACCGGTACATTCTAAAATAACTATAACTCTTACATCCTTACCCTTAGCCATAAACCCCCTTTGAATTTTGTATCGGCTTAACTCTTACATTTTCGATCCGAGCTGAAGAAGAAGAAAACAAAAATAAATTAAATAGAAGTTACTAACTAGAAATAGAATTTTCTAAAAATTTCGTTGCAATTATCATTAAATTCTTATTTATTCAAATTTAAAAATTAATATTAATGTAATTGTAATTAAGTAAAAATTTTCATTTTATATTTTATAGAGTAATAAAATAAGAATTTTATTTTATGAAGTAATAATTAAGTAATACAATTTCTTTCTAACTATCAATTGTTCCTATCCTAAATCCACTAAATTATTATTCTTATTTAATTTAAGTATCTTCTTTCTCGCGGAACCCTCCCTAGACTGGATCCACATTTAAATTTTAGGTCTCCCAAATTTGATCTTCGATCTATCACATTTTTGTTGAGGTTCCATACACTTTTTTTCTTTTCTCCCTATCCTAAAGCTAAGGAACTGAAATGAAAGAACTGAAAAAGGAGGGAGGAAATTCGAAATTTGAGTCATGTAGAATTGTATCTCTAATTTTATTCATTTCTTCACATAATCAATAACTAGAATCAAAAAAATGGGAATGACAAGGCATCCGGGAATAAACGATTAATCTCTATCAATAGGCCTGCTAAAGACCCAAACCATAGAGTACTTAGCACAGGTGCTACGGAGAGATATGTTTTTATATCTCGCATTGAAAATCCTCCTTTCCTATGGATTGTAATACATATGTGTATATGGTCAGATGTTGTAGTTCAAGATCATTTGTATTTATTTTACACAGAATTCCGAACTAAATGCTAAAATAGATATGTACAATTAATCAATAGATGAGATTTTCATTTAATCCCCTGTTCCTGAACATTACTGATAAAACTTTTTTATACGTTAGGTTTCAGATGTATATAATTCTTATATTTATGATATGTATAAGATTTTCTTATATGAAACCAAAAGGAAGAGAAGAAATGATAAGAAAATTGTATATAGATGGAGGAAAAAATGAAGATATGGAAAACAAGACAGGTATTTCGTAGAATGAGACTGCCCGACAATTGAAAAAAAAGGGATGTAGCGCAGCTTGGTAGCGCGTTTGTTTTGGGTACAAAATGTCACGGGTTCAAATCCTGTCATCCCTACCTATTACTTCTTCTATGGACAGTAACGAGGATTAATTGAGAACGATTCAAATTGTACATAATTTTCCGTTTTTTATACTATATGTATGCAAGATGCATTGGGGTAGATTTCTTTACAGTACAGTTGTATCCCCTGTCATAAACATAAAAAAGCGCTCTTAGTTCAGTTCGGTAGAACGCGGGTCTCCAAAACCCGATGTCGTGGGTTCAAATCCTACAGAGCGTGAGTCAGTTTATTTGATGTCGAATCACAATAAAATATTTGAACAAAAAAAAAAAAACAAAAAAGTTTAATTGCAACTTGCATTGGACCTCCTGCGGGAA